ATGTATATATGTCACCATATATAATGACGCAATTTACACTAATTTTTCTTTAAACCAAAAGTATACGATTGGCCCTCGTGGTTTTAGGGGTTTTTCGAGGATAACCTTGTGTATTTCCCGAAAAATTGTTTTATTCGTTTTTTTTCGTTTTCGTTTCGAAGACCAGGGGCACCTATATAATATATCTATGTCCGATAAATCCTTAAACCATGTGGTTAAATAAATGCTTTTTACATTAATTAAAAATTTTATGATGAATTAATATGATTAACTATGATATGTCTTTCTTAAACTTATTTTGATTTATTCATCTCAAATATCTCATTATAAGTTATTAGTTATTGTCCTATGATGTCCATTATTAGTTTACTTGACAATCATTAATCTATGGATTCATAAATAATAGTTAAGTCATGATATCATTTCGAGGATAATGCAAGTTTAAAAGCATGAGTCGTTACCAACCCTCGCGGGTTAATTGCTTCATTCCCCCCCAAAAAGACTGGGAGGGCCTAGAAAACTTGAGACGATTAATAGGAGAATGACAATTAAGGGAACGGGTGAGAAGGAATTTTGGTGCGATTAAGAGACGTATGCCTTACTAAGGTTTCCCAATGTAAATTTGAGCAGTTGTTGTGGTTGAAATCTTAAACTGTACCACAAATCGTGCAAAGGTATATATTTGGGGATATTGCTGGTTTCTCACCACCCGTCTTTAAACGTTGGTTAAATACTTATTATATTGAGTTATATAATATGTATTAATCTAATGGTAAATAAAATGAGGTAATTGTGATAATTTAGTAATGAAATATTTGGAAAAATCATAATTATGAGGTCTAAGGTAAGCATGTATTGAAGATGGGGAAAATCTGTTAACTGTTTTTAAACATAGTATGTAATGAAGATGGGGAAGTATTAATGCTTATTAAGCATAGTATGTATATATGTACTATTTCCTAATATGTGATCTGACTTGAAAAGGGAAAATTTGTGTTTTGGCTGTAAACACACTAATAAATTATAGTAAAATTAGCAGTAAGAATAGGGCCATTTTGGTTGGGGTTTTTGAAGTTTTGGTTGTTTAGATTCTTTTTAAAAAACCGATATTAATTGTTTGAGATTTATAATTGATGATTGCTTATTTTTATAGTTGTTTTGATTTTGATAGTTCTTTACTATGGAAAATGTTTTAAATAATGGGTAGTGTAATTTTTATTGAAAGTTAAAAGGTTTTACTTCTCTCCCCCCAACACTCTGAAATGTTAGGGTAAAGATTTAATAAGATTTTACGTATTTTCTTTTTGACAGGGGGTTTTTTATTTAAAATTTTGGCTTTGGGTGTCAAGGATAGGAGTTTAAATCTTTTCCCCGTGATGTATAGGTCTGGGAAAGATTTTCACTTTCAGTCTTTGGTTTACAAGACCAATGCCTTTAGTATTTAGGCTACCTGAACGGTTATAGTTTGAGTACTTTGTTTTCTAGTCAGCCGGTAGTGGGCATGATGATTAGGAACAGGATGAAATAAAATATAGATGAAAATTGACCAATTATGATAAATGGTTGTTCAACGGGTTGTCCTCCGATTCATGTTAAAATAATAGTATTTGCTACGAGTGATCAGAATATGATTTGTGTGAGGGGACGGAATGTTATGCTTCGTTGTTTCGACGTATGTATTATTGGGATTAATATAAGAATGAGGATTGAAAAGATAAGGGCTAAGACTCCCCCTAGTTTGTTTGGGATGGATCGGAGGATTGCGTACGCAAATAGAAAGTATCATTCTGGTTTGATGTGGGTAGGGGTAACGAGGGGGTTTGCCGGGATGAAGTTTTCTGTGTCGTTTAATAGATTTGGTAGGAATAAGGCTAGAATGATAATTGTTAAAGTTAATATGAATCCGAGTATGTCTTTGTAGGAGTAGTAGGGGTGAAATGGAATTTTGTCTATATCCGAGTTTAACCCTGTCGGATTGTTCGAACCTTTTTCGTGAAGGAATAAAATATGAACTAGTGTTATTGCGGCTATAATAAATGGGAGTATAAAGTGGAAGGTGAAGAATCGGGTGAGTGTGGCATTATCTACTGAGAAACCCCCTCAGATTCATTGTACTAGTATATTTCCGATATAGGGGAATGCGGAGAGGAGGTTTGTAATGACTGTAGCGCCTCAAAACGATATTTGTCCTCAGGGTAAGACATAACCTACGAAGGCTGTAGCTATTAGTAGAAATAATAGTATTACTCCAATATTTCATGTTTCTTTATTCAGATACGAGCCGTAGTAAAACCCTCGAGCTGTATGTAAATAGATACAAATAAAGAATAGGGAGGCACTGTTGGCGTGGATATTACGGATTATTCAGCCATAATTTACGTCTCGAGTAATGTGGGCAACGGAAGAGAATGCCGATGAGATGTCGGGTGTGTAATGCATGGCCAGGAATAACCCTGTTAGGATTTGTAAAATGAGGCATAAGCCTAAAAGCGAGCCAAAATTTCATCAAGAGGAGATGTTGATCGGGGCTGGGAGGTCAATTAGGACATTATTAATAATTTTTAATAGTGGATGGTTTTTTCGATTGATTATGGTCATTAGGTCTTTATGGTTGAATTACAACGATAGTTTTTCAGATTAATAGTCTTAGTTAAAATCTAGGTGAAGATTATGACTTATTTAATTTTAATATTGATTGCAAGTTTTGTTTTAGGTTTGATAGCTGTAGCGTCAAATCCTTCTCCTTATTATGCTGCGTTGGGTTTAGTTATTTCGTCTGGGTTTGGGTGTGGTTTATTGGTTATTTTAGGTAGTTCTTTTTTAAGTTTAGTTTTATTTTTGATTTACTTGGGTGGCATATTGGTAGTTTTTGCTTATTCAGCTGCGCTTGCTGAACCATATCCTGAGACATGGGTGGATTGGTCTGTTATGGTTTATTTAATATTTTATGTGGGAATTTTAGTTTATATTAGTGGTAAAGGGTTAGTTAGTTGAGATTGGGGTTTTGGCTGATTTAATGAGGAAATTCATGTTTTAGATGTAGTTCGAGGTGATTTTACTGGTGTAAGTATACTGTATTTTTATGGTGGGTATATATTGATTTTGGGTGGGTGAATATTATTTTTAACTTTATTTGTTGTATTGGAGTTAACTCGGGGTTTGTCTTGAGGGAATCTTCGTGTATAGAATTTAATCCGAGTTAATAGTATTGTTAATAGAAATATTATAAAATAGGTTTTGATATAGCCTTGTTGTGGTACATTAATAATTTTGATTATTGGGATTTGAATGAGTGGGTTTTTTGGTCCAATTTTTTCATTTCATGAGAGGTCTATTATATGGGTGGAAATCTTTTGTGCTAATAAATTGATTTTTGATAGAAGGCGATGAATAATTGGTGGATAATAACCTAGTATGTTGGAGAAGTTGTGTGGTTGTTTGTTAAATGTTAATTTTTTATTTATATTTGTAAGTTCCATTGCTAGGAGTAATCCAAGGATTGTCACCAATAAGGCTGCTAGTTTAAGGATGGCAGGTATAGTTATGATTTGGGTTTTTGTTAAATTTATGTTATTCATAATAAGGAAACCAGCAATTATGCTGCCATACGCTAGTCGTTTAATCGATTTAATTAATAGTATGTCATTTTCATTAATTGGCATGAGAGTTATTAAGCGGGGGTAATTTATTGATGAAAGAAATATTAAACGAAGGCTGTAGATAGCTGTGAAGGAAGTTGCTAGGAGGGTCATGGTAAGGGCTCAGGCGTTTAGATATGATGTGTTTATTGCTTCGATAATGGTGTCTTTTGAGAAGAAGCCCGATAGGAATGGTATACCTGTTAATGCCAAGCTTCCGATTATTAGAGCGGAGGAGGTAAATGGTAAGATTTTATATAGTCCTCCTATTTTTCGGATATCCTGTTCATCGTTTAGGGCATGGATCATGGACCCGGAGCATAAGAAAAGCATGGCTTTGAAGAAAGCGTGTGTGCAAATATGTAGGAAGGCCAGTTGTGGTTGATTAAGTCCAATAGTAACTATTATAAGTCCTAGTTGACTGGATGTGGAGAAAGCAATAATTTTTTTGATATCATTTTGGGTTAGGGCGCATGCAGCTGTAAATAGTGTTGTTAGTGCGCCTAAACAAAGACAAGTTGTTAAAATTAGTTGATTATTGATTAAGGGATTTAATCGAATAAGTAAAAAGATGCCTGCTACAACCATTGTACTGGAATGTAGTAGGGCGGAGACTGGAGTAGGGCCCTCTATAGCCGCGGGAAGTCAGGGATGTAGGCCGAATTGTGCTGATTTCCCTGCAGCTGCTAAGACCAGGCCCAATAGAGGAAGAGTCAAGTCTATATCTTTTGATAAATAGAATAGTTGTTGCATTTCCCATGTATTTGTGTTAATGGCTAGTCATGTTATGCTGAGGATCAGTCCGATATCTCCAATACGGTTATAAATCACTGCTTGGAGGGCGGCAGTATTGGCGTCTGTTCGGCTATACCATCAGCCGATTAATAAAAAGGATATGATACCAACGCCCTCCCAACCAATGAAGAGCTGGAATAGGTTGTTTGCCGTAATTAAGATAATTATGGTGATGAGAAAAAATAGTAAGTATTTGAAGAATTGGTTTAGGTTGGGGTCTGATGATATATACCATAGTGCGAATTCAAAAATAGATCATGTGACGTAAAGGGCCACTGGTATAAAAATAATTGAATATATATCGAATTTAAAACTTATGTTAATATCTAAGGATTCAATGTTGATTCAGTTTCAATTTGTTGTAATCGATTCTAATCCTTGGTCTAGAAAGATTGTTAGGGGGATTAGACTAATAAAAAATGAGATTTTTACAGCTGTTTTTACTTGCATATTTGATCATTTTTTATTTAATTTAGGTGATAGAGTAGAGGTAATGATGGGGTATATTAAGAGGGTGAAGATTAGTAGAAATGTTGTATTTATTATCACTAAGTTCATGAGCTTTTGCTAGGATTTGCACCAAGAGTTTTTGGTTCCTAAGACCAATAGATTACTGTTAACTTTCAAAAGTCAAGTAAGCCACGGATTTGAACCGTGGATAAAAGAGATTAGCAGTTCTTTTTGTCCCAGTCCTCTCTTGGTTATTAAAAAGAGTTTCACTTTTATTTTTAGAACCACAATCTAATGGTTTTTTTAAACTATAATTACTTAAAATGTTCAACCTATAATAAGTTCTGGTTTTAAAATAATTAGTATGGAGGGTAATAAGTGTAAATAAATTAAAAGGTGTTCGCGTGTGTATGATGGGTTAATGAATGTTAAGTGTTGTGGGGTTGGGCCACGTTGGGTTATCAAAAATATATAAAGTGAGTAGGATGCTGTTAATATTATCCCAATCCCTGTCAGTATAATAGTTCAGTTTGATCATTTAAATAATGAAGTAATAATTAAAAGTTCACCTATTAAGTTTAGGCTTGGTGGTAATGCTAGATTAGCTAAATTAATTAAAAATCAAGAGGTTGCTATTAGGGGTAAAATAATTTGTAGACCACGGGTTAGAATTAGGGTCCGGGTATGGGTTCGTTCATAATTGGTATTAGAGAGACAAAATAATGCTGAGGAGATTAAGCCATGGGCAATTATTAGTGTAGTGGCTCCTGCAAAACTTCATGGTGTTTGGATTAGGATGGCGGCCGCTACTAACCCTATGTGGCTTACTGATGAATATGCAATTAATGATTTTAAGTCTGTTTGTCGTAAACAGATAGAGCTGGTTATAATAATCCCTCAGACTGCTAAAATTAGGAATGGATATATTATCTCCTTGGTTAGGGGGTTTAATATAATAATAATTCGTATTATGCCATAACCCCCCAATTTTAAAAGGATAGCCGCTAGAATTATTGAACCAGCGATAGGTGCTTCTACGTGGGCTTTGGGTAATCATAGATGTACGCCATAAAGGGGTATTTTTACTAGGAAGGCAATTATGCATGCTAGTCATCAGAATTTATTTCATGAGGTTGCTATGAGGTTATTTGAAATATGTTGTAATATGAATATGGAAAGTGTGTTTATATCATTTTGTAGAATAAGTAGGGCAATTAAAAGTGGTAGCGAGCCTATAAGTGTATAAAATAGGAAATAGATCCCGGCGTTTAACCGCTCGGTCTGATTACCTCATCGGGTGATAATAATTAAAGTAGGAATTAAGGTTGCTTCAAACATAATGTAAAATAAAATTAATTCTGTTGCGCTAAAAGCTATAATTAGAAAGATTTGTAATAAAATTAGTAAGGTGATGTAAGTTTGTTGGCGGATGTAGGGTTCATTTATTAAGTGATTTTGGCTGGCTAATAGTATTAATGGTAGGAGTCAGCAGGTTAATACTAATAGGGGTATGGATAAAGGATCAATAGCTAAAAAATTATTTGAGAAATTTCATGCCGTTTCAAGGTTTCACTTAAATCATAATAAACTTATTGTGGCGATTAATAGACTGTAGGAAGTAGTAGATGTTCATAATCATTTTTTATTTATAAAGTATGTGGTGGGAATTATTATGATTGTTGGAATAAGAATTTTTAACATTGTAATAGATTTAAGTTTTTTAGTTGATCTGATCCGTGGGTTCGAGTTGCGGCTACTAATAGAGCTAGACCTGAGCTTGCTTCACAGGCTGAGAATGTTAATAAAATTATGGGGGATAGAGACCAGGTTGATGAATTTATTATTACTGATCAGAGAGCAATTGAGATGAATAAGGATAATAATATGCCTTCTAAACAAATTAGGGCTGACAAGAAATGTGATCGATTTAGGGTTCCTAGTGTTAAGCTAAGCATAAATGTTGAGGTGAGAATAAAATAGATAGGTGTCATAAGATACTTATAGATTTTCACTATAGTCTGTCAAGCCGAAATTGATTGTCTTGGATTTGGACTAAATATCTTATTCTGCTCATTCTAATCCTCCTTGTAATCATTCATAAATTAATCCGATTAGGGTTAGTAAAATGATGATTGTTGTCCATAAAATTGTAAGTGTGGGGTTATTTAGTTGGTCTGCTCATGGTAGGGGAAGCAGTAGAGCAATTTCTAGGTCAAATAATAAAAATAAAATAGCGACAAGGAAGAAGCGAATTGAGAATGGTAAGCGTGCATTTCCTAATGGATCAAACCCACATTCAAATGGAGATAATTTTTCATTATCTGGTTTTAGGGAGGGAAGCCAGAATGCAATGATAGCTAAAATTAGAGAGATGAGGGCCGTTAAGGCGATAATAAATATGATGAGATTCATTACTTTTCCTTGGATTTTAACCAAAATTAAATGATTGGAAATCATTTGTACTAGTCTTTATACGAGAAAAGTTTTATGAACCTCATCAATAGATTGATACATAAAGGAATAATCATACTACATCGACGAAATGTCAATATCATGCGGCGGCTTCAAACCCGAAATGATGTTTTGAAGTAAAGTGGTATTGGATTTGTCGTAAAAGGCAGATAGTTAGGAATGTAGATCCAATAATTACATGTAAGCCATGAAATCCTGTGGCCACAAAGAATGTTGTCCCATAAACTCCGTCTGCGATGGTGAAGGATGCTTCGTAATATTCTATTGCTTGTAGGGCGGTAAAGTAAAAACCTAATAGAATGGTAAGGGTAAGGGCTTGAGTAGCTTCCTTTCGGTTCCCTTCCATGATGCTATGATGAGCTCATGTAACTGTAACCCCGGATGCCAGTAGTACTGCTGTATTTAAAAGTGGGACATCAAATGGATCTAAGGGATTAATGCCTGTTGGGGGTCAACATCCTCCTAGTTCGGGAGTGGGTGCTAGGCTTGAGTGATAAAAGGCTCAGAAGAAGCCTAAGAAGAAGAATACTTCTGATGTAATAAATAGGATTATTCCATAGCGCAGTCCTTTTTGTACTGGTTGAGTGTGGTGGCCTTGGAAAGTCCCCTCTCGGATTACGTCTCGTCATCATTGAATTATGGTTAAGATTAGTAAGATTAATCCTAGAATTAAGAGTAGGGGTGTGTGGAAGTGAAATCAGATGGCTAGGCCTGAGGTTATGAGTAGGGCGGCTACGGCTCCTGTTAATGGTCATGGGCTGGGATCTACCATATGATAGGGATGTGCTTGGTGTGCCATTTATACATTTTCTTGTAAATAAAGGCTTAGTAAAAGTACAAAGACGTAAGCTTGAATTATTGCTACAGCTACTTCGAGAATAGTTAATAAGAACAAAATAAGTGAGGTTAATAAAGCTACTGTTGGTATAATATTAATTAGTGTGAAAGCAGCAGTTGCAATTAATTGTATAAGAAGGTGTCCTGCTGTTAAGTTGGCAGTTAGCCGGACTCCAAGTGCTAATGGTCGGATAATAAATAAACTAATTGTTTCAATAAGAATTAGAATTGGTACTAGTAAGGTGGGTGTCCCTTCTGGAAGTAAATGGGCTAGTGCAGTAGTGGGTTGATTTAATAATCCAATTAAAATTGTCGTTAATCATAATGGGATAGCAAATGCCATATTTAGTGATAGTTGTGTTGTTGGTGTAAATGTATATGGAAGAAGACCTAATAAATTTATAGTGATTAAAAATAATATTAATGCTACAAGGATTATGGCTCATTTATGACCATTTAAATTAATAGGTTGTATTAATTGATATGTAAATCGGTTGATAAATCATATTTGTAAGGTTATAAGTCGATTATTAAGTCAACGATTTGATGAAGTTAAAAACATTATTCAGGGGATTATAATTGCTAGGGCAATTAGTGGAATTCCTATTAATGAGGGGCTTAAGAATTGATCGAAAAAGGTTAAGTTCATGGTCAGTATCAGGGCTCGGGCTTAGGTTTATCTGTATTCTTAAGTTTAGGTTCTTTATTAAATAGATGGTTTATTACTTGTTTTGTCATAATAATTAGGAAAAATAGTCATGAAAAAAGAAAGATGAAGAACCAAGGATTTGGGTTTAATTGGGGCATATCATTATTGGGGGTAGGAGGTCACCATTATTTAGCTTAAAAGGCTAATGCTATAATCCTGTTTTTGCTTCGTAATGATTAAGATTCTTCTAGTATTAATGACGATCAATTTTCGAAATGTTCGAGTGGTACTGATTCAACTACAATTGGTATAAAGGTATGATTAGCGCCGCAAATTTCTGAACATTGGCCATAATAAATTCCCGGTCGTGAGATAATAAAGGCAGTTTGATTTAAGCGTCCTGGAACTGCATCTATCTTAATTCCTAGTGCGGGTACTGCTCATGAGTGAAATACATCTTCGGCAGTAATTAATATTCGGATGGGGGATTCTATGGGGACTACTATTCGATGGTCTGTTTCGAGTAGTCGAAATTGACCCGGGCTAAGGTCTTCCGTTTGGATTATGTAGGAGTCAAATTCTAAATTTTCATAGTCTGTATATTCATAGCTTCAATATCATTGGTGTCCTAGGGCCTTAATTGTGATATGTGGTTCATTGATTTCATCTATTAAATATAAGATACGTAATGACGGTAGGGCAATTAAAATTAGAATAACTGCTGGGAGAATTGTCCATACAATTTCAATTTCTTGGGAGTCTAAAATATATTTGTTGGTTAGTTTTGTAGAAACTATGGCTAAGATGATATATAGAACGAGTGCGCTAATCAAGAATACGATTATTAGTGTGTGGTCGTGGAAGTGGAGTAGTTCTTCCATTACTGGGGAGGCTGCGTCTTGAAACCCTAATTGTGAAGGGTGTGCCATTATAAGATTTGTGGGGTTTTAACCCGCATTTTTGCCTTGACAAGGTAGTGTATTATTAATATACTAAAATTTTAAGAAGGTGACAGAGTGGTGATGTGATTGGCTTGAAACCAATATATGGGGGTTCAATTCCTTCCTTTCTTGTTGACTAATATACAGGATGTTGGATTTGAACGAATGCTGGTTCTTCAAAGGTGTGGTTCGGTGGTGGACATCCGTGAAGTCAATCTACATTTGTATGTGGTAGATCAATAGTTAATACTTCACGTTTTGAGGCAAATGCTTCTCATAAAATATAGAGGAGCATAATTACGGCGACTAAGGAAATTATTGAGCCAATGGATGATACAATATTTCAGAGGGTATAAGCATCTGGGTAATCTGAATAGCGACGTGGTATTCCAGCTAAACCAAGGAAGTGTTGTGGGAAGAATGTTAGGTTTACGCCGATAAATATTACTAGAAATTGTATTTTAGTTCAGGTTGAGTTGAGAGTATATCCTGAAATTAGGGGGAATCAGTGAATGAATCCTGCTATAATTGCAAATACTGCTCCTATTGATAGGACGTAATGAAAGTGTGCTACAACATAATATGTATCATGTAAAACAATATCAAGTGATGAATTAGCTAGTACAATTCCTGTTAGACCTCCAATAGTAAATAGGAAAATAAAACCTAATGCTCATAATAGGGGTGTTTCTCATTTAATAGATCCTCCATGTGTGAGTGCTAATCAGCTAAATACTTTAACTCCAGTGGGAATGGCAATGATTATGGTGGCTGAGGTGAAATAGGCACGGGTATCGACGTCTATCCCAGCGGTAAATATGTGATGTGCTCATACAATAAAGCCAAGTAGTCCAATTGCTATTATTGCTCAAACCATTCCTATATAACCGAATGGTTGTTCTTTTTTTCCTGAATAGTAAGCAACTACGTGTGAAATTATTCCAAATCCTGGTAAAATTAAGATGTAAACTTCCGGGTGCCCAAAGAATCAGAATAGATGTTGATATAAGATTGGATCACCACCTCCTGCTGGATCAAAAAAGGTTGTATTAAGATTTCGGTCTGTTAATAATATAGTAATACCTGCTGCTAAGACTGGTAAAGATAAGAGTAATAGAATTGTGGTTACAAGTAATGATCATACGAAAAGGGGTGTTTGGTATTGTGTAATTGATGGGGATTTTATATTAATAATTGTGGTAATAAAATTAATGGATGCTAAGATAGATGAAATTCCAGCTAAATGTAATGAGAAAATTGTTAAATCAACTGATGCTCCTGCATGGGCGAGATTACCAGCAAGAGGGGGATAAACTGTTCAGCCGGTGCCAGCGCCGGCTTCTACTCCTGCAGAAGCTAGTAGTAATAAAAAGGATGGGGGAAGTAATCAGAAACTTATATTATTTAATCGTGGAAAAGCTATGTCTGGGGCTCCAATTATAAGTGGGGTTAATCAGTTGCCAAATCCACCAATTATAATTGGTATAACCATAAAAAAGATTATAACAAAGGCATGAGCAGTAACAATTACATTATAGATTTGATCATCACCCAGTAAAGTACCTGGTTGGCTCAATTCGGTTCGAATTAATAGGCTCAAACCAGTTCCCACTATTCCTGCTCAAGCACCGAAGATCAAGTATAGGGTTCCAATGTCCTTATGGTTGGTAGAGAATAATCAGCGATTGATTGTCACAGGTAAGATGGCCGAGTTTTAAGCAGCGGATTGTAGCTCCGTAGAGAGAGGTAATAATCCTCTTCTAATCTATCAGTCTTGTAGTATATTGTTTACATACGATTGCAAATCGTGAAAAGGAGAGAGAGTTCTCCCGGGGCTTCTTCCCGCCTTAGTTCCCTTAACGGCGGGAGAAGTCAGATAGATGTTCGTAGGATTGAACGCTTAGCTGTTAACTAAGAATTTACAGGATCGAGGCCTGTCTATCTGGTAAGGTTTTAGCATAATTAAAGTGTCTGGGGTGCATTCAGAGGATGTGAGATAAAGTCTTGCAAATCTTAATCCAGAAGTTAAGAGGATTTCACTTTTATTTAAAGCTTTGAAGGCTTTTGGTTTTGTTAACCTAAACTGCTTATAGAAGTGTAAATATTATTATGGGGGTTAGTGGGAGGAGCATAATGGATATTATTGTGGAGGTGGTTAATAAGAAATTTGATTTGGTGGGTGTTTGTCACGTTGAGGTTGATAAGGTTAGGTTGGGGGAGATCGTTAAGGTAATTATGTAACATAAGCGTAGATAAAAGAATAGACTTAGTAATGTTGCCAGGGCTATTATAGTGATAGTTAATATTATCTTTTGTTTAGTTAATTCTTCTAGAATTAGTCATTTCGGTATGAAGCCGGTTAGGGGTGGCAGGCCTCCTAATGATAAGAGGGATGTTAGTAAAATTGGTGTTATTAATTGAGTTTTTATTCCAAATGGTGCAATGGAATCAATTTTCGTGGAGTTAATATAAATTAATATGATAAATATGGAGGAGGTTAAAATTATATAAATAATTAGATTTAGAAGTGTGAGGTTAGGCATGTAATGTAAAATCGATACCATTCAGCCTAGGTGTGCGATTGATGAGTAAGCTAAGATTTTTCGTAGTTGGGTTTGGTTTAAACCTCCTCAGCCTCCCACAAGGATAGAGGTTAAACCTAGGATTGTTAGTAGGTTGGGTTTAAGTATTTGGTGGAGTTGTAGAAGAATTGCGAAGGGTGCAAGTTTTTGTCATGTGGCTAGGATAATGCCCGTGGTTAAACTAATTCCTTGTAGTACTTCTGGGAATCAAAAGTGTATAGGTGCTAGGCCAATTTTTAGTGCTAATGCCAATGTAATTAATGTGGAGGTAGTTTGATTTATTATTTCGGTTAATTCCCATTGGCCGGTTAGTCATGCGTTAGAAGTTCCGGCGAATAGAAGGATAGCGGATGCTGTGGCTTGTGTTAAGAAGTACTTTGTTGAGGCTTCAACTGCGCGTGGGTGTTGTTTATAAATTATGAAGGGGATAATGGCCATGGTATTGATCTCAAACCCTATTCAAATCAATAATCAGTTTGTTGTGGTGAAAGTTATTAGTGTGCCTATCATTAGGCTTAGAACTAGAATAAATAGAATTAAGGGGTTCATTAGTAGAGGGAGGATATTAACCAACATGGTTGGGGTATGGGCCCAAAAGCTTATTTAGCTGACCTTACTAAATTCAGTGAATGGTAGAATGAAGTACTTAGGGTTTTGATCTCTAAGGTATAGGTTCAGGTCCTATTTCTCTAGGAAGGGGAGTGATTATAACATTCATGATTTACTCTATCAAAGTAATCCTTAAGTTCAGGCACTCTGCCTTTATGTTAGTGGTGGGAGGCTTGCTATGGCGATTGGAAATGGAATATGTCATAAAATGAGTGCTAATGTTAAGGGTAGGAAGTTTTTTCATACTAGATGTATAAGCTGATCATAGCGGAATCGTGGATATGATGCGCGCATTCATAGAAATAGAATTGTGAGTAGGGCTGTTTTTGTTATTAAGTTAAAGGTTGTTAGTTCTGGTATTAAAGGATTATATGATGTCCCTAAAAATAGAATAACTGATAGGGTGTTTATTATTAGGATATTTGAATATTCAGCTAGGAAGAATAAGGCAAAAGGTCCCGCAGCGTATTCAATGTTGAATCCTGATACTAGTTCTGATTCCCCTTCGGTAAGGTCGAATGGGGCTCGATTGGTTTCTGCCAATGTTGAAATATATCATATTATGGCAAGTGGTCATGTCGGTAAAATTAGTCAGATGGTTTCTTGCGTAAGGTTAAATGTATGCAGGGTAAATCCACCTGTTATAATAATAAGGGATAAGAAAATAAGTCCTAAGGTTATTTCATAGGAAATTGTTTGTGCTACTGCGCGTAGTGCTCCTATTAGGGCATATTTTGAGTTGGAGGCTCAGCCTGAGGCTAGGATTGTATAAACTGTCAGGCTTGAGATGGCTAGGATGAATAATAATCCTAAATTAATGTTTAAGATGGCATGGGGGAAAGGCAGGGGTATCCATATTAAGAGGGCTAATGTTAGGGCAGTAGTTGGGGCTAGTAGAAAGAGCGTTTGTGATGAGAAGGATGGTCGAATGGGTTCTTTTGTAAATAATTTTAGACCATCTGCAATTGGTTGTAAGATTCCATATGGGCCTACAATGTTGGGTCCTTTTCGTAGTTGTATATATCCTAGAATTTTCCGCTCAAGGAATGTCAGAAAAGCTGTGGCCAAGAGTACAGGAATGATATATGTCAATGGGTTAATAATGTAGGTAAAAATGTAATTTAGCATAGTTAAGGAGAAGATTTGAGCCTCTGGATGAAGAAGCTTAGGACCTTTCGAATTGCCAGTCTCGGCCACACTAACTTTAATCATTATTTGACTAATGTATAATCCTTATTTGAGTTTCAATAGGTTGAAGCGATGCGTGGTTGTGAGCATTGGCCTCATTTTCTCGGTCTTTTCGTACTAGTGGAAATATTACCATAGATAGAAACTGACCTGGATTACTCCGTTCGGAACTCAGATCACGTAGGACTCTTAATCGTTGAACAAACGAATCCTTAATAGCGGTTGCTCCATTAGGGTGGCCTGATTCAACATCGAGGTCGTAAACCTTTTCCCCGATAGGGACTCTTAGAAAGGATTGCGCTGTCATTCCTAGGGTAACTTGGTTCATTGAAGATCAGGATAGGTCTTGGGTCATGGGTCGTCAGATATTATGTAAATTAGAATGGTAATTCTATTTTTATGGAAGTATTTGAATACTTAATCGATAGGGTTTTCTTGTACCCCTTGGTCGGCCCAACCGAAAATGTTAAATTATGTTAAGTTACTTATATTTAAGGCCATGGATGTTTGTGGGTTGGTACTTGTTAAATTAAGTATTTTAAGCGCCATATGGTCTTCTCGTCTTATATTCAGAACATTATTCTCGATTCTGCACTAGGAGATTAATTTCATTTGGAAAATAGAGACAGATAAACTCTCGTTATGCCCTTTTTCATACGGGTCTTCAGTTTAAAGACAAGTGATTACGTTAGGTTTGCACGGTCAGGATGCCGCGTCCGTTGAATGTTTCACAGGGCAGGTGGGACTTCTTGTATTTGTGTTATACAAGTGGGGATGTTTTTGGTAAACAGGCCCAGTTAGGTGTATGCCGAGTTTCCTTATTTTCTTTAAATCTTTCTTATATAACACACCTGTGTAGGGTCAATGCCTATTTTATATATGTGTTTCTAGTTATTTATTAATATTATTAATGCCTCTGCTTGGCTGCGGTTAATTATCAGTGATTTAATTCTGTCTGGTTTTATACACTAGTGTAAAGGAGAGGATTAACTTCTTATTACTCATTAAAGCATAAGTTCGTTTATCAAATGATGAAATAACCTAATATTGAGGGGATTGGGATTTATTATCAATATTATTATTTTGTTGATAACTTTTGGTGTGACACTTGCTTCACTGGCGGCTTTTAGGCCCACTGAGTAAATTTAAATTTTATTAAGTATGATCTTTACCCTCCTTATAAAGTTTCTTTGTTCAAAAGAGCTGTACTTCCTTTGAATAACTATTAATTTTTATTCCATTAGGTCTAAGATTCTTATATGGTACGTAATTGAATAATTAATGCAGAATTAAAGTTCCTTCTTAGGGTATCCGGCTATCACTAAAAGGCTCGGTAGGTTTGTCGCCTCGACCATTTGGGAATCTTCCCACTCTTTTGCGACAGAGAAAGGTTTGCAGTAGCTGCTCCGAAGTAGCTCGTAAAGTTTCGGGAAGATGAACTAAAAGTCGTTTTGTCTATTGTTTCTTGCGAATCCATGATGCGATAGGTACCAGGTTTAATCTGTGCTTTTTATTTAGTTAAGATTTATTTCATTTCTCTTTCAGTTTTCCCTTGCGGTACTTTTTCTGTAGCTCTAACTTTTGGTTCTATCGCCTATGCTGAGTAAGTAAGAATGTTTTAGGTTGTAAAGTAAGTTTAATTTCATGTATTTTAAATATTGTTAAAAGTTAAAAATGGTTATTTAGGCTAATTTAAGGTTCAAAATAGCTCGGATTGCACGAGTTTCATCTCAGTGCAAAGGAGATGCTTTATTTTTGGCTATATTTTGGTTATTCCAAGTGCACTTTCCAGTACACTTGCCATGTTACGAGCCCTTTCCTCTTATATTAAATCTTTTTTATTTATACTTAAGTTTGGTTTTGAGGAGAGTGACGGGCGGTGTGTGCACTCTTCAGAGCCGTCTTCAAGATAATGTGCTTATTTATCTTTACTGCTATATCCACCTTGTTAAGTAGAATTTTTCATTTATTGTCCGCTTTTCTTGTAGGAAATGTAGCCCATTTCTTTCCACTTCATTCGCTACACCTCGACCTGACGTATTGAATATTTTATTCATTTTGCTTACTGTTATTCTTCATAGGGTGAGCTGGTGGCGACGGTATATAGGCGGAATGGCAAGGAGTGGTGAAGCAGCTTAACGTGGATTGTCCGTTATAGAACAGGCCCCTCTAGGTGGATCTGAAGAACCAAGTCCTTTGGGATTTAAGCTTGCGCTTATAGTTCTCAGACGGATAGGTTAGTAAATACTTATCTAATTATATTTAAACATCGTAGGGTGTCTAATCCTCGTCTGGGTTTTAATTGTCGTTAGGTCAAAGTGTCAAGAAATTTATTAATTTCACTTTCGTTGGTGAGTGTTTTGTTTTATGAAGGCGAAGTATAACAGCTTGAGTAAAATCTTTACTTTAGTATGAATTGGAAAATTTTTAAATCATCCTTTACGCCGGAAAGTATTGATGTGCGTTACTCGTATAACCGCTGTGGCGGGCACGAGTTTTACCAACTCTTATAACTGATTTAACTATTTCAAGCTTTCTATTGTATAGAAACTATTACTGCTGAATACCCAAAGGGGTGTGGCTGAAGGGAGTGTCATGGGTTATGTTAAGAATATATGGCTGATACCGGCATCCAAATAAATAATCTGGGTATTTGGCCGTATTCACTGGATTGCTGAAACCTGTATGTATAACTTTAGTTAAAAATAATATTGAGTCTAGGACCAGAACTGCAGTAGAGTGCTTGTGAAAGTTTTTAAAACTTTACCTTAGCATCTTCAGTGCTAGGCTATTAAATAAGCTACACTAGC